TAGATTTTCCTACTATTAAGTCTTAATAAATCTTAAGTAAATGTAAATGAAATAGATAAACTAGATTTACTATTTATTTCATTTATTATACTGGATTTTACGGAGCCGGTTCATGTACAACATGATGTGGACTTGATCATAGCATAGAAATTTTTTCTTCAAGGGAACCAGCCTATCCTCTGTATAGGGCTTACGCAACGGTTGGAACAAAAACACATTTACTTGTGAATTCCAATGTGGTAGGTATATAGCTACATAGACTAATCAAGTGTTCAAGTCACACACTCCCATAATCCATTTTATTTTCTCTTCAGAGAATTTTCTTCAACTATTCCTATCAAATAATAATATCGGGGAGTTGAAGGAAAATATCCAACTACATGTATTAATTATTTTCAATAATCCATGCTTAATAGCAATGAAATACTATTTATTATTCCTACTCAAAACGATAAATGATTTTTTTGTTAGAATAGTATTTTCTATATTCTATAAAGGGCCAGAAATACCCTGTTTACGTATCATTGGAAAGTGCATTAACATAAATACGGCAGTAAGAAGCGGCAAAACAAAAGTGTGTAAACTGTAAAAACGAGTCAAAGTGGACTGCCCCACACTAGCACTTCCGCGCAATAACTCTACCAAAGGCGATCCTATTACAGGAATAGCTTCAGGTACACCTGTTACAATTTTCACTGCCCAATAACCAATTTGGTCCCGAGGTAAGGAATAACCGGTTACGCCAAAAGATGCGGTCAATACAGCTAGAACAACACCCGTAACCCAAGTCAATTCGCGGGGTTTTTTAAATCCACCGGTGAGATACACACGAAATACATGAAGAATCATCATTAGGACCATCATACTGGCCGACCATCGATGAACTGAACGGATTAGCCAACCAAAATTAGCTTCAGTCATTATATATTGAACAGAAGCAAAGGCCTCAGTAACGGTCGGACGATAGTAAAAAGTCATAGCAAATCCCGTAGCTACTTGTACTAAAAAACAAGTAAGCGTAATTCCCCCTAAACAATAAAATATATTAACGTGAGGGGGGACGTATTTACTAGTTATATCATCTGCGATCGCCTGGATCTCGAGACGCTCTTCAAACCAATCATAGACTTTATTGAGATAGGCGGAATTCCCCCTCTGAGAACCATAGATGAGACTTTCATCTCATACAGCTCAAGCAAAAACACCCAAAGACTGCTCAGAGATGGAATAGAAAGTTTGAAACTTTTTATTTTGAATCAAAGATTCAACCTTGTCTGAGGGTATGAAAGAAGAAAAACCAGAAAGCTCTTCTGTGTTTGTAGCGATAATACCAAAATTTCAAGTTGGCTCAGTCATCTTTATGTCGATGCTTACAGGCCTCGTGAATCCTCTCTTTTCCTATTTCTTTTTCATTTTTTTATCTATTTAATTTCTTTATCTATAAATAAATAGAAATATTTATTTTCTTTTTTTGTTTCTTTATTTTTGATAGAAATTCTCTTGTTAAGAACCCTATGAATTGATTAAAACCTCAGATTCATACTAGAACCACGACGATTCAATACTAAAAATTGTAAGTTAAGTCAAGGATTCCCCGAGTAAGAACCCCCGTGCCATTACGTAATTCCACGAATAGAACTAGAGAGAATGACTAATAATTCAAAGCGATTTATTTCTTTTTGTCAAAATCGAAAGATAAGAAAAATCGCAAGATTTTGACAATTTCGAAGTATTTGAAAATTGTTTTGAGTCCGGATACGATACGAGTTCTGAACATTAAGTATGAATCATAGTTCAAATATTTCTTAATCTATTTTGTATATTCCGTGTTCCGGCTATTAGAATAAATATCCGACGAAGTAGAACCACCTCTATCAAGCAAGATGACAGACCCATTATCTGTACTATCAATAGGATCGATTATAACAAGTCACACACTCATATTCCGTAAATAAAAAAACAAAGAAATTTCGCGATCGAACTCCCAAAATAAAATAGGCTCGAAATCTGAGCTCTAACTAATTCATTTTGTAGTCAAAAGCTAGGCCTTAAAGGTTTTTCTAGATCTAATTTATTGAAATTCCATCTAATAAAACAGAAGAATTATAAATCTCCAAAATAATGGATAAAAATATCGCAAATAGAGCCATTGCCACACCCATTAAAGGGGTTGTTCCCCAGCCCGGAGCTACTTTACCATATTCCGAATTCAATGGTTTTAATAAACTACCTGCAGTAGTTCGTCTTGGACCAGATCTAGAACTGTTCTCAACAGTTTGTGTAGCCATAAATCCTATTGTATTTATTTTTCTTAAGATTGGTTGACTTTGTACACGATTCCGTTGTAAATGTAAATAATGGAAATAAAGGATCTTACGCTAGATCCATTGGGGTCTTGAAATTATATAAGAATGGAAACAGCAACCCTAGTAGCCATCTTTATATCTGGTTTACTTGTAAGTTTTACTGGGTACGCCTTGTATACCGCTTTTGGGCAACCTTCTCAACAACTAAGAGATCCATTTGAAGAACATGGGGACTAATTGAAGTAATAAGCCTCCCAATATTGGGAGGCTTATTACTTCAATTGAGATAATGAAAAATCATTTTTTAGTTGGAACTTTAGGAGGTTCTCGAAAAAAGATAGCGAAAAAAATTATCCCTAGAGTCGAGACTAAGAGGAATGTATAAACCAGTGCTTCCATAGATTCGATCGAGGTTTACAATTATAGCTTCCATACCTGTTTGTTTCTTTTTTTTTCTTTCGGTTTGGCAATTATCTCCAAACTAAAGAATAAATTAACGAGAAAGAGTTACGAAGTCTGGGACCCTAAAATTAAAATGAATTAAATTAATAGTTAAATAATTAAACACAATTTTAATTCGAATTTAAATATTTTCAATTCGAATTTCTAATAGAAACTAGAATTTCTATTTATAATAATATAAAATAAAAAATATAACAAATTCCAAAAAGAAAATAGAGGTGTAAAGATACCAAAGTGGTGTTGTATCAGACTATTTGTCTTCTTGTAGTTGGATCTCCAACTTTTTGGAATGCTCCAAATTCTACTTGAGTATCCAAATCTGGGTCAATACCAGCAAAAACATCTCTGAACAAGGTTCTAGCACCATGCCAAATGTGCCCGAAGAAGAAGAGCAAAGCAAATGAAGCATGTCCAAAAGTAAACCACCCCCTAGGGCTGCTACGAAAAACCCCATCCGATTTCAACGTAGCACGATCTAATTCAAAAATTTCACCCAATTGAGCGCGTCTAGCATATTTTTTCACAGTAGCAGGATCGCTATAACTGACTCCATTCAGTTCGCCGCCGTACAACTCAACAGTTACGCCGACTTGTTCAACGCTATACTTCGATTCGGCCCTTCTAAAAGGAACATCCGCCCTAACAATTCCCTCACCATCTACTAAAACAACTGGAAATGTTTCAAAAAAAGTAGGCATACGGCGTACAAAAAGCTCCCGCCCTTCTTTATCTCGAAAGATGGGGTGTCCTAACCATCCAACCGCTATCCCATCCCCGCTATCCATTGAGCCCGCCCTGAACAATCCCCCCTTTGCCGGATTATTTCCAATGTAATCATAAAAAGCTAATTTTTCAGGAATTTTAGACCACGCTTCGGATAAACTTTTAGTTTCGGCTAGTCCAGCACTAACCCTTCGATATATCTCTTGCTGAAAGTATCCCTGATCCCATTGATAACGGGTCGGACCAAATAATTCGATCGGAGTAGTTGCTGACCCATACCACATCGTTCCGGCAACAACAAAAGCTGCAAAAAAGACAGCAGCAATACTGCTGGAAAGGACGGTTTCAATATTTCCCATACGCAATCCTTTGTATAGACGTTGTGGCGGGCGGACGCTAAGATGGAATAACCCCGCTAATATGCCCAATGTACCTGCTGCAATGTGATGAGAGGCTATTCCTCCCGGAACAAAAGGATCAAAACCTTCTACACCCCATGCCGGATTTACAGGTTGTACTTTTCCCGTTAGCCCATAGGGATCGGACACCCATATTCCAGGACCATACGAGCCCGTTACATGAAATGCACCAAAACTAAAACAAGCCACTCCTGAAAGAAATAAATGAATTCCAAAGATCTTGGGCAAATCCAAAGAAGGTTTTCCTGTGCGCTCATCGCAAAATATTTCGAGATCCCAATATACCCAATGCCAGATAGCTGCCAAAAAGCATAAACCAGAAAACACAATATGTGCACCAGCTACACCTTCATAACTCCAAATACCCGGATTTGTTGCAGTACCCCCTGTGATACTCCAACCACCCCATGAATTGGTAATTCCTAAACGAGTCATGAAGGGTATAACAAACATACCCTGTCTCCACATTGGATCAAGAATGGGATCAGAAGGATCAAAAACTGCTAATTCATACAGAGCCATCGAACCGGCCCAACCAGCAACCAGTGCTGTATGCATTATATGAACAGAAAGCAACCGGCCGGGATCATTCAATACAACAGTATGAACACGATACCAAGGCAAACCCATGGAAATACCCCTTTCCTTTATCAAAGATAAATAGACACTATGTAACTTTATTGCATTGGAAAAGACTTTACTATGACTATTCTATGTACCTCCCTTGTTCAGTGGATTATTTCCGAACAGGGTATTCATTCTGTTGGTAATAAAATAATGGAACAACTCCGGTTTTAGAAACAAAGAGAAGCAGGTTTATTCTATACTCGATAAGTACCAATACGCAATGAGGGCTGATACCATTTTATCTGAGCGAATGCGTGCATACTTATTCATCGCCCTATATCAATATATATTATAAAGACAATAAAATAGAAAAACAATAAAATCATTTTGTTACGTTTCCACATCAAAGCGAAATACAGTACTTAGTTCTTTTTTCTTTCTAATGCCTATTGGTGTTCCAAAAGTACCTTTTCGAATTCCTGGACACGAAGATGCATCTTGGGTTGACGTATAGTGCGGCTTGTCAGACATATTGGGTCATATGGGATTTGATTTTCCCGTTTTCTCCCCCGATCGAGATATCCTCTGTTTCGCCCAAGAAAGATGTAGCGAATCATCAGAAATTTGGAGCGTGAAGAAGTTCAATTAGATCCCACCGATCTATTTTAGGGGATTAATATTACATTGCTCCGAATAATTTATGGTTGACTTGGTTGGACTAAAAAATAAAGTATCCAGGCTCTGTTTAGAAAAAACCAATTGATTGGTAATATATCTACGATTCCTAGTTTTAGAAAAACTAATTCCTATTTGGCTTCTTTGTCAAGCGGGTTAGTGTTAATAAATATTTGGTAAGAAAGTATGCCATACATTAATATTAATTTAATATTAATAAGGGGGTAGAAAGTCATATAAAAAGAAATGGTAATGGAGGCTTTTGTCCTATATGTACAAATAAAACTCGGGCAAATCTTTACCCAGAGTAGAACATAAACCTAAGAAGATGAAAGAGACCCAATTAGTAACAAGAAAATACTATCGAGATTTGGTTGAATCTCGATGAAACAATATATCAATGAGAAGTTAATTCGATGAGTTTAGTGACTTATACTTAATAGTTATTTAATTATATTTTAATTATATTATAGTTATTTATAATTAATATTTAATTATATTAAATTATATTTATATTAAAATTAAATAAAAACTCGTATCTATTGAAGAAAAAAAACCTTTCGTTAGAAGACAGAAAGAGCCTGTTATGAGAAAAGAGAGAGGACTGGAATCTATACATTGATTCTTTTTTTTTTTTCGCCACTTTTTTGAACCGTATGCATCAAAAGGTGCATGTACGGTTTCTAAGGGATACACTTGGACCCTAATCAACCGACTTTATCACGAAAGATTATTTTTTTTAGGCCACGCAATTGATAGCGTGATCTCAAATCAACTTATTGGTCTTATGATATATCTAAGTGCCGAAGATGATACCAAAGATCTGTATTTGTTTATAAATTCTCCCGGGGGCTGGGTAATACCCGGAGTAGCTCTTTATGATACTATGCAATTTGTGCACCCAGATGTCCACACAATATGCATGGGGTTAGCCGCCTCAATGGGATCCTTTCTCCTGGTCGGAGGAGAAATTACCAAACGTTTAGCATTCCCTCACGCTTGGCGCCAATGGGTTTTTTGAGACAAAAAAATAAAAAAAAAAAAAGACTATGCCTTCGCCCTATGAAATATGAATATTAAGTAATAATAGACTATTAAGTAATAGTAGCATGGCACTTCGAATTCGATATGATAAATTTTTGCATTATCAACAAATTAGATTATGTATCGAGAGGGTAGTATGAGATAAAGGATATTTCCGATTTTCGCTTATTTTTCTATTTATCGGGCGTCCAATTCAGCGTCACAAGCTTTTTTGTTTTTTTGGCTCGTAACACTATTTATGTTATGTAAAGAGTAGAAAAAACAAGATTTTTACTTATTTGATTTGATTGGATCAAAAAGAAACTTTGGGATTGCTGAATTACAGACCAAAAAATAATAAAAATTAATATATTAAAATTAAGGCAACGGGGCCATCATAGTATTTTTAACTCCTACAAAAAAAGAAGGGTGGCATTTTGATTTGATCATCTGGGTCTAATATATTCTTCTTTTTCTTCAATGGAGAGGAGAGGTCAATTTGAGTGTAGAGCCGTATGCATATGCAATGCACAAAAGATGCCCGTACGGTTGTTTTTGTTTAATTCTATCTTTTTCTTTTTTTTTACTATTAATTCTTTTTTATCTTTCTTTTCTCTTCACTTCATGATCATCCTGCGAGATAGAGGGGCCTTTCCGTTATATCATCAGGGTAATGATCCATCAACCTGCCAGTTCGTTTTATGAAGCACAAACAGGAGAATTTATCCTGGAAGCGGAAGAACTTCTCAAACTACGCGAAACCATTGCAAGGGTTTATGTACAAAGAACCGGCAAACCCTTATGGGTTGTATCTGAAGACATGGAAAGAGATGTTTTTATGTCTGCAACCGAAGCACAAGTTTATGGAATTGTCGATCTTGTAGCAGTTGAAGGAAAATAACATAGATTTCACGCAAATCTATGATTTGCGATTTTATCTCTGAGTTTATTTAAAGGAATTCATAAGCATCCGGTTAAGATCAATCTAAACCAGTCCATTATGTATACAATTCAGTATGCCAACTATTAAACAACTTATTAGAAATACAAGACAGCCAATTAGAAATGTCACGAAATCCCCCGCGCTTCGGGGATGCCCTCAGCGTCGAGGAACATGTACTCGGGTGTATGCGCGACTCGTTTCGATCATATCATGAGCTGGCACAAAAAGCATTTCCAGTATCCATGATTAATACCGGGGGGGATAGGGTAGATTTATTTAAATAAATCTACCCTATCCCCCCATTTGATTATGGATGAATTTTATGGTTTCCCCCAGCCAAATCCAATCCAATCAAGATGAGAAGCCATTTTCATTTTCCATTGGTAACAAATGGTTATCCATTAAGCGGAGGAAGGCTTATTTAAAAAGCATAAAGGTTGGGTTCCTACTCTAACAAGACGGACTAAGAGGGTCAACTACTCAGCTAATTTTTATAATTAAATACCGTTACTGTATAGTTAGATCTTGTTGTGAAAGACCTATTACTCGATAATTCATGGGTAGAGCCGAAAAGGATGAACTATACAAGTTACCAATAACTTGATGAAATGAAGGAAAGGCTCCGGTGTATAGAAAAGACCTCAGCGTTTAAGAAGTCACCATAGAAACGATGGAACCCACTATTTCTTTCTCTTTATCTCTCTTTATCCATTTATAGTTTTTATTTACTCTATTTTTTACACTTATCGCAAAATAAAATTTCTTATTTCGTAGTGAAATGCCTAACAAAAAAAATAGTGGTTGGGAAGGTTATAGTAGCCAAAGTCAGTGGAATTTTTATTTTATACATTGGAACATCCGTTTTGTTATTCCTAAATTAGGAGGGGCTAAAAGACTAACTGAACGAAAAGAAATCAATTAGTTATTCGTCAAAGTTTCATCTATTCAATGACTAGAATTAGACGGGGATATATAGCTCGGAGACGTAGAACAAAAATTCGTTTATTCGCGTCAAGCTTTCGGGGAGCCCATTCAAGACTTACTCGAACTATTACTCAACAGAAAATAAGAGCTTTAGTTTCGGCTCATCAGGATCGGAATAGTAAAAAAAGAAATTTTCGTCTTTTATGGATCATTCGGATAAACGCAGCAATTCGTGAAAGGGACGTATCCTATAGGTATAGTATATTAATACATAATCTACACAAGAGACAGTTGCTTATTAATCGTAAAATACTTGCACAAATAGCTATATCAAATAGGACTTGTCTTTCAATGATCTCGAATGAGATAATAAAAAGAAAGAATCTACCGAAATAATTTAAAGGGAGTTTCCCGGAGTTCATTCCCCGGGAAAGTCGAATCAAAATTCCTATGATAAAATAAAATAGGCTTAAAGTAGTCAAAATGAATGAACGCATTCAATAAAAAAAGCTTTCGCCGATTTGTTTTTTTCTTACCACACAATACAGATCGTCGAAAAAACACTAATCTGCGTTTGGGTTCGGATTAAAATTATGCCGAGTCGAGTAAAGAAAGATTAAGCCTATTTATTTCTGGTTCGAAGACCAGCAGTTCTAGCAGTCGACTCGTCGATTCTTTCAAATTGTTTTTCATTATTCAGAAAGGGTAACAAAGATAAAATACGAGCTTGTTTTATAGAAATAGTTATTAATCGTTGTTGTTTCAAGGTCAATTTATTCACCCGTCTAGATAATATTTTTCCTTGTTCACTAATAAATCGACTAATTAAACTCATGTTTCTATAATCAATTCGATCCCCCGATTGAATCGGGGGCAAACGCCTACGAAAAGATCGCTTCGATTTAAGAAAGGATCGCTTAGATTTATCCATGGTTTGTTTGTTTTTGTTTATTCCTTATCTCGAAAATCCGATTTCCTATTTCTTAATTCATTTTTTTTAAGTTAAAGTTACTCTAATTAAAATCGAATTTAGTTATTTTATATCCACTTCCTTGAAAGGTTAACATACAGATACTCGGCTCGATCTATTTCTTTATCTCCCCATGATCGTATGCTTGTAACAATAAGGGAAGAATTTTTTCAATTCTAATCAATTAGTCGTATTGCGCCAATTCTTTTGAGTAGCATATTCGGAAATGCCCCCGATATCCTAGTAATAACTAATAACGCTTTTTCGAACACAACTGTTACATTCCAAATTCCAAAATCGCCGTTACTCGTACATCTTTATCTTTACCCTTTGCTATGAATCCTCCGTTGGATTTTTTAGTTAATCCTATTTTCGATTCCAAACGAAGGAAAAAAAAGAAGGTAATAACTTTAAATCAGATCCAATTATAATAACTATAGTAAATCAAAGTCATAGTAAAATAATAAGTAATACAAAAATTTCTAAACTCTATTTCAAATTGAAGTACGGTCTAGTTTTCATTTAACTATTTTGGAATACCCTTTCCTTATATTATGCGCAGTTTCGATTCTATCCCCATCTCCCTATGATTAATATTCAGTTACATTTAATTCGAAAATTCGAACAAGTCTCGCAGATGTTGAATACACTTTTATTTATTTTTTTTTTTCTTCTTTAGTTGAAAAGGGCGAAAAAGCAAAGAGGGGGGAGTTAGTCGCGGTGTATCTTTAATCTTCAACTATTATGAAAAAAAGGGGAATGTCAACGCATCCGGAAAAAAACGATTAATCTCTATTAATAAACCTGCTAAAGCCCCGAACCAAAGTGTACTTAGTACTGGTGCCACGGAGAGATATGTTTTGAAATCTCGCATTGAAAAACCTCCCTTTTATTTTCTATTTTAATTTATGTATTACAATAAAGATAATGCATATATGATCAGACGTATATGTAGTTAAGGACCGGTTGGAGTTATACACCTAATCCT